GATTTCGTAGCTTATACTTTAAAGCACGACACTGAAAATGCCGAAAAGGTCCTACGACCCGAAAACAAAAGTCTTAGTCTTGAACTTATTATTACTTATTATAAGGATTATACATGCAAGCCTCTACAACCCTGTGAGAAATAGTATCAGGCACACTAACTATGTAGCCCAAAACACTAAGCGCCCTGCCACACCCACACGGACCCCAGCAGTAATTAACCTTACGCAATAAGCGAAAGCCTGACCTAGCCACAATAATATATGCTGGTAAATTTCGTGCCAGCTACCGCGGTTATACGAAACAGCTAAAAGTAATAAGTACGGTGAAAAGCATGACTATCTGATATCTCAAAATTAAAGACGAACTTGGCCACTATGGTTAAATATACTAGGCCCAAGAACACCACACTTTAATTTTTAAAGAACCCCTAACCATGAACCCTAGGACACAAACTAGGATTAGATACCCTACTATGCCCAGGCCTTAATAAGATATACATCCACCAGAAAACTACGAGCGAAAGCCTAAAACTCAAAAGACTTGACGGTGCCCCAACCTACCTAGAGGAGCCTGTTACATAATCGACAATCCACGATAAACCTGACCACCCCTTGAAATATTCAGCCTATATACCGCCGTCGTTCAGCCTACCTTCTAAAAGACACCCAAAGCAAGCAAAATAGTACTACTACTAAAAAGTCAGGTCAAGGTGTAGCCAATGAGGTGGAGCTAATGGGCTACATTTTCTAAAATAGAACATATCGAACTAGAACTTGAAACACAACTATAAAGGTGGATTTAGCAGTAAGCTAAACTAGAATATTTAGCTTAACACAGCCCTGGGGCACGTACACACCGCCCGTCACCCTCTTCAACACCAAACTACATATAATTAATACAACTACACCTACAAGATGAGGCAAGTCGTAACAAGGTAAGCGTACTGGAAAGTGCGCTTGGTCAACCAAATAGTAGCTTACCACAAAGCAGCTGGCTTACAACCAGAAGTCGTTGAAAACCTCAACCATTTTGATTTAACACCTAGCCCTAATACTACACACAATAACACATCTATTTAGTAACCAAAACATTTGACCAAATAAGTATATGAGATAGAAATTTATCCGCAGGAGCACTTTTACCGCAAGGGAATGAAGAAAGAATAATAAAACTGCAAAGAAGTAAAGCAGAGATTATATCACGTACCTATTGCATCATGGTTTAACAAGACCCAACAGACAGAAAGACCTCAAGCCTGTATACCCGAAATCAAGTGAGCTACCCCTGACCAACTTTTAAGAGTCAACCCGTCACTGTAGCAAAAGTGTGGGAAGAGTTTGAGGTAGAGGTGAAAAGCCAAACGAACTTGACGATAGCTGGTTGTCCAATAAATGAATAAAGTTCAACCTTAAACACTAATGTCACTATTTAGACTCCTAACAGTTTAAGATTTAGTCATTGGGGGCACAGCCCCTATGACCAAGGATACAACCTTATCTAGTGACTTACCACCCCTACATCACAAAGTAGGCCCCAAAGCAGCCAACAATAAACCAATGCGTTACAGCAACTAGCAAATAATACAACAACCCTACAACACTCCTAAATCAAACCGGACTACTCTATATCATAGAGAAACCACTGTTAAAACTAGTAATAAGATTAATACTCTACCACGCAAGCAGACATAACAGACACCACAATGACACAGGACAACCACTTTAATTAAACCCAATAAAAACTGTTAGCCCAACCCCGGTGCGTAAATAGAAGATTATAAACTACAAAAGGAACTCGGCAATATAAATCTCAACTGTTTACCAAAAACATAGCCTTTAGCATAACAAGTATTAAAGGTGCCGCCTGCCCAGTGAACATTTAACGGCCGCGGGATCCTCCACCGTGCAAAGGTAGCATAATCACTTGTCTCCTAAATAGAGACTAGTATGAACGGCTAAATGAAGATTTACCTGTCTCTTGTAGTTAATCTATTAAACTGATCTTTCAGTACAAAAGCTGAAATAACAACACAAGACGAAAAGACCCTGTGGAACTTTAAGCCAGAATTAATGCATGATTTACCGCTTTTAGTTGGGGCAACTTTGGAAAAAAATAAAACTTCCAATACACACCACAGGCAGACATACCTACCCGCTTCACCACAGACCCAGTATAACTGATCAAAGAACCAAGCTACCCCAGGGATAACAGCGCTATCCCCTCCTAGAGCCCCCATCGACGAGCGGGGTTTACGACCTCGATGTTGGATCAGGGCACCCAAGCAGTGCAGCAGCTGCTAAAGGTTTGTTTGTTCAACAATTAATGCCCTACGCGATCTGAGTTAAGACCGGAGCAATCCAGGTCGGTTTCTATCTGTGATACTGCCTTCTACAGTACGAAAGGACCTAGAAGACCAAGTCAATGCTATAAGCACACTTGACCGAACAAAACTGATAAACCACTAAATTTAAACGGCACACCTAAGTAAGCCCGACACAAGGGCATTATTGGAGTGGCAGAGTCAGGATATTGTAAAAGGCCTAAGCCCTTTTTATAGAAGTTCAAATCTTCTCTCCAATCATTGCAATCCCCGTCATTTTAATTATATATATTCTGCCGATTATTCTAGCCGTAGCATTCCTGACACTATTAGAACGAAAAATGCTTGGATATATTCAGCTACGAAAAGGCCCAAACATCGTTGGTCCCATGGGGACCCTACAACCAATTGCAGATGCCCTAAAACTATTCTCTAAAGAACCAACCCGACCACTAACAGCTTCCCCAACCTTATTTATCTTAGCCCCAACAGTTGCTCTTGCACTAGCACTAATACTGTGAACCCCAATATCAATACCAACCCCAATACTAAACATTAATTTTGCCCTATTATTTATTTTAGCCCTATCCAGCATGGCCGTATATTCAATCTTGTGGTCTGGCTGGGCCTCAAACTCAAAATACGCAATACTAGGAGCAATACGAGCAATTGCCCAGACAATCTCCTACGAAGTAACATTAGCCATTATTCTACTAGCAACAATCCTAACAGCCGGTAATTTCATAACACAAACACTCACAACCACACAAGAATACCACTGAGCAGTAATATTTGCTTGACCACTAGCAATAATATGATTTATCTCCACCCTAGCTGAAACAAACCGCGCCCCATTTGACCTGACAGAAGGAGAATCAGAATTAGTATCCGGATTCAACGTTGAATACGCAGCTGGCCAATTCGCCCTATTCTTCTTAGCAGAGTATTCAAACATTATAGCAATAAACACCCTTACAACACTACTATTTATTAACCCAGGACATACACAACCAGAAGTATTCACCATAAGCCTACTGATCAAAACAACACTACTTACCGCCGTATTTTTATGAGTACGAGCCTCTTATCCCCGATTCCGATATGACCAACTCATACACCTTCTATGAAAACAATTTTTACCCCTTACCCTGGCCCTCTGTCTATGACACACATCATTCCCAATTTCATTATCTGGTCTACCCCCCAACAACTAGGAAATGTGCCCGAAATATAAGGACTACTTTGATAGAGTAATACACAGGGACACCACCCCTCATTTCCTTAAATAGAAGAACGGGACTCGAACCCGCACTTAAGAGACCAAAACTCTTCGTACTCCCCTTATACTACCTCCTAGCACAGTCAGCTAAACAAGCTCTTGGGCCCATACCCCAAAAATGCTGTACACACAGCCTGTGCCAATGTCCCCCCTTATCCTAATTATTCTAGCCACCACTCTAACTATTGGCACTACCATAACACTTAACAGCAGCCACTGACTTCTCGCATGAATTGGACTAGAGATTAATATACTAGCTATTGTACCACTTATCTCAATAACCCACCACCCCCGGGCAACCGAAGCCACAACCAAATACTTTCTGGCACAAGCCGGAGCATCAATGCTTATACTATTCTCAAGCACCACTAACGCCTGACACACAGGAACATGAGACATTTTACTACTAACAAACCCCCCTGCCTGCACAATATTAACTATTGCCCTATGCATAAAAATTGGACTCGCCCCAATACACGTTTGACTCCCAGAAGTAATACAAGGGACAACCTTAATAATAAATCTTGTATTAGCCACATGACAAAAACTAGCCCCAATAAGCCTGTTAATTATAACAATAAATAGCCACCCCAAATTACTAGTAATTATATTAGCAGCAACATCAATTGTTGTTGGAGGCTGAGGCGGACTAAACCAAACCCAGACCCGCAAAATCCTAGCATACTCATCAATCGCAAACCTAGGATGAATAATAATTATCATTACACTAATACCTAAATTAACCACAATAACACTAATTTTATATATCCTAATAGTTTCAACCCTAATTACCTCTTTAATACCACAAGACATAAAAACAATCAAAAATATTAGTACAACATGAGCTATTTCACCCCCACTAACAACGATCATCATACTGACACTCACCTCTATAGGGGGCTTACCCCCACTATCTGGGTTTATACCAAAGTGGCTCATCCTAGAAGGACTAATAGAAAACAAACTAATCTACCTAGCTACCATAATAGCAATAGCCACACTCCTAAGCCTATTCTTTTACTTACGCCTATTTTACTCCAGCACACTCACCATCTCCCCCAACCTAACAGCTACAGAACACAAGTGACGTCAAACACTTAGCAATACCACACCCACCACCATCTTTACCCTCCCAACATTAACACTAATTCCACTAATACCGCTGATACTAATATAGAAATATAGGCTATCACCTTAAACCATGAGCCTTCAAAGCTCAAAATGCGGGAGTCCCCGCTATTTCTGCTATTTCTACTAAGACTTGTATATTATAATACATCCTCTGAATGCAACTCAGACACTTTAATTAAGCTAAAGCCTCCCTGGATAAGCGGGCCTCGATCCCGCGAATATTTAATTAACAGCTAAAAACCCAATCCAGCGGGCTTTTATCCAGCTTCCCCGTCAAGTAAAAACGGGGAAGCCCCGGGCATCTTATTTGTGCGGTGGCCGATTTGCAGTCTGGCGCTTACGGGGCTGGTAGCGGGAGATGTTCTCCGTCATCAGGGCTACAACCTGCCGCAGTCTTGCTACACTACCAATGACAATTAACCGCTGATTTTTTTCGACTAACCACAAAGACATCGGCACCCTCTACTTAATTTTTGGTGCCTGAGCAGGTATAGTGGGCACAGCCTTAAGCCTTCTAATCCGAACAGAGCTTAGCCAGCCTGGCTCCCTCCTCGGAGACGATCAAATTTTTAACGTGATCGTTACAGCTCACGCCTTTGTAATAATTTTCTTCATGGTAATACCAGTAATGATTGGGGGCTTTGGCAACTGACTTGTTCCACTAATAATTGGTGCACCAGATATAGCATTTCCCCGAATAAACAACATAAGTTTTTGACTTCTCCCCCCATCATTTCTCTTACTTTTGACCTCTTCTGTCGTTGAGTGCGGTGCAGGAACCGGTTGAACCGTATATCCCCCCCTAGCCGGAAATCTAGCACACGCCGGTGCCTCTGTTGATTTAACTATTTTTTCCCTCCACCTCGCCGGAGTATCCTCAATCCTTGGAGCAATTAACTTCATTACAACTTGTATTAATATAAAACCCCCCGCAATATCCCAATATCAAACCCCACTATTCGTATGATCAGTAATGATTACAGCTGTACTCCTACTTCTATCATTACCTGTCTTGGCCGCCGGAATTACAATACTCCTTACTGACCGAAACCTAAACACCTCTTTCTTTGACCCAGCCGGAGGCGGAGACCCAATCCTATATCAACACCTTTTCTGATTCTTTGGCCACCCTGAAGTTTATATTCTTATTTTACCAGGATTTGGAATAATCTCACACATCGTAGCATACTATGCCGGCAAAAAAGAACCATTTGGGTATATGGGGATAGTATGAGCAATAATATCCATCGGCTTCCTCGGGTTTATTGTGTGAGCCCACCACATATTTACGGTCGGAATGGACGTAGACACCCGAGCATACTTTACCTCCGCCACAATAATCATTGCTATCCCCACAGGAGTTAAAGTTTTTAGCTGATTAGCAACCCTTCACGGAGGACAAATTCAATGGCACCCGGCAATACTATGAGCCCTCGGTTTTATCTTCTTATTCACCGTAGGCGGACTAACTGGAATTATTCTGGCCAACTCCTCACTAGATATTATTTTACACGACACATACTATGTCGTTGCACACTTCCATTATGTCCTATCCATAGGAGCAGTCTTTGCGATCATAGCCGGCCTAGTACATTGATTTCCTTTATTTACAGGATATACGCTTCACAATACATGAGCAAAAGTCCACTTTATAACCATGTTTGCCGGAGTAAACCTCACATTTTTCCCACAGCACTTTCTGGGACTAGCGGGGATACCACGACGGTACTCCGACTACCCAGATGCTTATACCATTTGAAACACCCTGTCCTCTATTGGATCAATAATCTCTTTTATTGCCGTAATAATGATAGTATACATAATTTGAGAAGCCTTCACCGCAAAACGACTAGTAATTAATTCTCCAATAGTAATAACAAACATCGAATGACTACACGGCTCACCACCACCAAGCCACACATACGAAGAACCAACATTCGTAATAACCAAAAGAGGAAGGAGTTGAACCTTCGACTACTGATTTCAAGTCAGTTATACTACCAGCCGTACTTCTCTATTTAAGATTCTAGTAAAACAATTACATAGCAGTGTCAACGCTAAATTACAAGACAGCTTGTGAATCTTACATGTCTCACCCAACCCAACTAGGACTCCAAAACGCTTCCTCCCCAATTATAGAAGAGCTACTTAATTTCCACGACCATGCTCTAATAATTGTATTTCTAATCAGCACCCTTGTTCTCTACATTATTTCATCCACAGTATCAGCAAAACTCACTCACACAGCCACAATAGATGCCCAAATTATAGAAATTATCTGAACAATTCTCCCCGCCCTAATTCTTATTACAATTGCACTCCCATCCCTGCGAATTTTATACTTGACAGATGAAGTCAATGACCCAAGTTTAACTATTAAAGCCATTGGACACCAGTGATACTGATCGTATGAATACTCCGACTACGACAATAGCGCCTTTGACTCCTATATAATTCAAACACCCACTCTTGATCCTGGTAGCTTTCGACTTCTAGACGTTGATTCTCGAATATTGATCCCGATGCAAACCCAAACACGAATTCTTGTTACAGCAGAAGATGTACTCCACTCATGAGCCGTTCCATCACTAGGGACTAAAATAGACGCTGTACCCGGACGACTCAACCAAACAACTTTAATGGCTTCACGCCCAGGAGTATTTTATGGTCAATGCTCAGAGATCTGTGGGGCAAATCACAGCTTCATACCAATTGTAGTAGAGTCTGTACCATTAAAAAACTTTGAAACTTGACTAGAAGAACTATCATTAAGAAGCTATACAGCACCAGCCTTTTAAGCCGGAGACGGCGACACTACCCCGCCCTTAATGACATGCCACAACTAAATGTATCCCCCTGACTGATAGTCTTTTTAATAACATGACTAGCTCTTATTATTTATAGCACAAAAACTACTAAACTACAAGAACCAACACCCGCAGTAATTCACCAAGTAAACAGCAAAAAGACAGCCCACTGACAATGACCATAACCCTGTTTGATCAATTTTCAATTAGTTATTTACTAGGAACCCCACTAATTATCCCAGCCCTTCTAACCCCAATTTTATTACTAATATCAACAAAACGTCTAATACCAAACCGTATCCACTCCTTAATTATTTGATCAGTAAAAACAGCAGCAAAACAAATTTTAACCCCCTTAAATCACATAGGACAAACCTGAACAAAACTATTAATAACACTGCTCATCCTTCTAATTATAATAAACACAATGGGCCTATTCCCCTACACCTTCACCCCAACCACTCAACTATCAATAAATATTTCCCTGGCTCTTCCACTGTGATTGGCCACAGTCCTAAAAGGACTTAAACTTCACCCTAATATAGCAATAGCACACCTCGTCCCAGAAGGCGCGCCTGCCCTACTTATTCCAGCTTTAATCACTATTGAGACAATTAGCCTATTTATTCGTCCAGTTGCCCTAGCAGTACGACTAACAGCAAACCTAACAGCCGGACACCTTCTTATCCATCTAATTTCTACGGCAACCGCTGTATTAGTACAAACTCTCCCCGCACTATCAATTTTTACACTCACACTACTATTCTTATTAACAGCCCTAGAGATTGCAGTAGCTATAATTCAAGCCTACGTTTTTACCCTCCTACTATCGCTATACCTAGAAGAAAACACCTATGACCCACCAAACCCACTCATTCCACATAGTAAACCCGAGCCCCTGACCCCTTACCGGTGCAACCGCAGCCTTCACCATAACCAGCGGCCTAGTAATATGATTTCACCACCACAAAATTCTACTCTTACAAATAAGCCTTATTCTAGTACTATTAACTATATACCAATGATGACGAGATGTTGTACGAGAAGGAACATACCAAGGACACCACACCCAAACCGTCCAAAAAGGCCTGCGATACGGCATAATCCTATTCATTACCTCAGAAATTTTCTTCTTCTTGGGCTTTTTCTGGGCATTTTATCATTCAAGCCTGGCACCCACCCCAGAACTAGGTGGCCAATGACCACCCAACGGGATTTTTCCACTAAACCCAATAGAAGTTCCTCTGCTTAACACAGCAGTTCTCCTTGCCTCTGGTATTACAGTAACATGAGCCCACCATGCCATTATAACTGGTAAACACAAAGAAGCCACACAAGCCCTAACACTAACGATTATCCTAGGCCTATACTTCACAATTCTTCAAGCAATAGAATACTACGAAGCCCCATTTACAATTGCAGATAGTGTATATGGCACCACATTTTTCGTAGCCACAGGATTTCATGGTCTACACGTAATTATTGGATCATCATTCTTATTAACCTGCTTAATCCGCCAAATCCTATTTCATTTCACAACCAGCCACCACTTTGGATTTGAGGCCGCAGCCTGATACTGACACTTTGTAGACGTAGTATGACTATTTTTATATATTTCAATCTACTGATGAGGCTCATACTTTTCTAGTATAACTATTACCTGTGACTTCCAATCACTAAATCTTGAAACATCAAGGAAAAGTACATGACTGCAACCACAATTATAACCATATTATTTATATCTACCCTATTAATTTCTCTAAATATATGACTCCCAACCGTTACGCAAGACACAGAAAAACTATCACCATACGAATGCGGGTTTGACCCCATAGGGGCGGCCCATGCACCCCTATCTTTGCAGTTTTTCTTAATCGCCATCATATTTTTACTCTTTGACCTAGAAATTGCCCTCCTGCTCCCAATCCCCTGAGCCATCAACAACATATCACCTACAACAACCCTTATTTGAGCACTATCAATCATTGTTTTACTCCTATTAGGGTTCATCTACGAATGGGCCCAAGGCGGCCTCGAATGAGCAGAATAGTGGGTTAGTTTAAAAAAAACAAATGATTTCGACTCATTAGATTTCACTCACAGAAGCCCATTAAAATGACAACCACCCTATTTGCCCTAAACATATCATTTATTCTCAGCATTTTAGGCCTAGCAATATATCGAACACACCTTATTTCTGCTCTCTTGTGTATCGAAAATATAGCCCTCAGCCTATTTCTGATGCTCACGACCATAATAATAGAACTCTCATCTACAGCAATAGCTATATTTCCCATTATCCTATTGACCTTCTCTGCCTGTGAAGCCAGCACCGGTTTAGCCCTTATAATCACAACTGCCCGAACACACGGCTCAGATCACCTAAAAACGTTTAACCTACTACAATGCTAAAAATTCTAATAGCAACAATAATAATAATCCCAATATGCATTATAATCTCCCCACACCTTCTATTTATAACCTTCACCACTTATTCTACAACCGTAGCCATTTATAGCCTAAAACTTCTAACCACCACAACTGTACCATATTCAAACCTCGCCCCTCTACTCGGAACAGACTTAATCTCATCCCCCCTCTTAGTCCTATCATGCTGAATACTCCCCCTTATAACCCTAGCCAGCCAGAATTTTATAAAGACAGAACCCCCCTCCCGAACACGCATGTTCCTTATTAGCCTAACAACCCTTCAACTAACCCTAATTTTAACTTTTTCTACAACTGACCTCTTCATGTTTTACTTAATATTTGAAACAACACTTGTTCCAACCCTCATTTTAATTACCCGCTGAGGCCACCAGCTTCAACGGCTAACCGCTGGCATCTTCTTCCTATTCTATACATTAGCCGGCTCCATTCCAATACTGATCGCAGTCCTACATCTAATGACTGTATACAGTATTTCCTCTATGCCACTAATAATTCCAGTGGGTCACAGCTCCATATTGGATCAAAACTTAATTTGACTAGCTATTATTACTGCTTTCATAGTAAAAATACCAATATACGGCATTCACCTATGACTCCCAAAGGCCCATGTAGAAGCACCAATCCCGGGCTCTATAATTCTAGCTGCAATTTTACTAAAGCTCGGGGGCTATGGAATCATTCGAGTCTTACCGATTTGCCCACCACCAACCACAATTATTACTTACCCATTTATTTTACTCTCACTATGAGGCATAATTATAACCAGCCTCATCGGACTACGCCAACCAGACTTAAAAGCCCTAATCGCCTACTCATCAGTAGGACATATGGGCTTAGTCATCTCAGCTGCACTAGTACAATCACAATGGGGCCTTACTGGCGCCATGCTACTCATAATCGCCCACGGACTAACGTCCTCCGCTTTATTCTGTCTAGCAAACGTAAACTACGAACGAACACACAGCCGAGCCCTACTGCTGCTTCAAGGAGCCCAAATTGTATTTCCACTAATAACCGCATGGTGAATTATTGCCAGCCTAACAAACATAGCCCTCCCCCCAAGCATTAATTTTATAGGAGAACTAATCATCTTCTCTACACTACTAGACTGATGTCCACCAACAATTATTTTGTTGGGGTTAGGCGCCACAATCACCGCCGGATACACACTATATATACTCCTATCAACACAGCACGGCAAGCTAACACACAACCTAATGCTCTCCCCAACACAAACACGAGAACACTTACTATTTGCCCTCCACACTATCCCGTTAATACTACTTTTACTAAAACCAAACCTTATATTCCCATGTCTATATAGTTTAACAAAAACACTAGATTGTGAATCTAGAAATAAATTCAATTTTATAGACCAAGGACGATAAAAGTACTGCTAATACCCAAACCCGACACTAATTTCAGCCGGCGTCCTTACTTTTAAAGGAAAACAGCCATCCATTGACCTTAGGAGCCACTATTCTTGGTGCAACTCCAAGTAAAAGTACATGCCGCAATTAGTCGTCTCATCTTATATTATTATAATAATTTTACTGATATACCCCATTATTCCGACCACAACCAAAAAAAACTGATTATTATTAATCAAAACCACCACACTAACTAGCCTAATTCCCCTACTAAACTATATAAATTCACAAAAAGAATTTTTTATTTCAATTAACTGATGATTTACCACCAACATGGATATTAAAATTGACATAATAATGGATAAATATGCTATCATTTTTATCCCAATCGCCCTCACAGTTTCATGGTCTATTCTAGAGTTTTCAGCATGATACATGAACTCAGACCCAAAAATTAACCAATTCTTTAAATACCTCATAATCTTCTTGTTCTCAATAATTATTTTAATTTCCTCAAACAACATATTTCAATTCCTCATCGGATGAGAAGGAGTAGGAATTATATCTTTTTTCTTGATTAACTGATGGTTCTCCCGCCACGAAGCAAACACATCTGCCTTACAGGCAGTTGTATATAATCGAATTGGAGACCTAGGCCTAATTATCACCACCACATGAATGGCCATATGCTCTTCAACCTGAGACATACAACTAAACTTTATAGAACTTAATAAACCTGACATTATTATAACACTAGGGCTTCTACTAGCTGCCACAGGAAAATCAGCACAATTTGGCCTTCACCCATGACTACCCGCAGCAATAGAAGGCCCCACACCTGTATCCGCCTTACTCCACTCTAGCACCATAGTCGTAGCCGGCGTATTCTTAATAATTCGAATAGGCCCCCTACTCGAATTAACACAAATAACCTTAAATATTTCTCTTTGCCTTGGGGCAATCTCAACACTATTCAGTGCACTATGCGCCACAACCCAAAACGACATCAAAAAAATTATTGCCTTCTCCACATCAAGCCAACTTGGCCTAATAATAGTAGCAGTTGGCCTTAACATACCTGAACTAGCCTTTTTCCACATCTGCACACATGCGTTCTTCAAGGCCCTCCTATTCCTATGCTCCGGAACAGTAATTCACACCATTAACAACCAAGATATCCGTAAAATAGGAGGACTACAAAAACTTCTCCCCACTACCACGTCATGCATAACAACAGGAAACCTTGCCCTCATAGGAACGCCGTTCCTATCGGGCTTTTATTCCAAAGATATTCTTATTGAAGCCACATGTAACTCACACCTTAATGCCTGAGCCCTATTACTAACACTAATCGCCACAATACTGACGGCTTCATATACCATTCGAATAATTATCCTCACACAAACGAAACACCCACGATACCCCACAACACAAAACCCAGACGAGACAAAAACCAGCATAAAAAACCCACTACTACGCCTAACCACAGGAAGCATGGCCACAGGACTTGTACTCACACAATTTATATATACGAAAACACTAACACACACGATGCCAACAATTACAAAACTAGGTGCCCTAATTGTCACCGGACTGGGCCTAATTCTAGCCACAGATTTAGTAAACAAAACATCAAAACTCACACACCCCACAAAACTTACCCAGTTGAACTTTTCTGTTCAACTAGGGTTTTTCAATACAACCACACACCGCACAACCCCTATAATTATCTTGGCTAGCAGCCAAAAGTCCTCCACCCAAACCATAGACCAGCTATGATTAGAAATACTGCCAACACTAACACAAAAAAAACAAATCCCGGCCATCCAAAAGACAGCTCTAGCCCAAAAAGGAGATATTAAAACATTTCTAATAGCCTTTATTACTACAACAGCCCTAACTATATTAGTGATTCTTCTAAACTATACGTAACCCCCCACGAACGCGCCCACGGACAAGTTCCAAAGCAGAAAATAAAGCCACTAATAACCCCCCCCCACATAAGATTAATACTAAACCCCCACAAGAATAAAGCAATGACACACCAACAATATCACTAATACCACTAAAAAAATGAACTTTATATACATCCCCTAAAATACACCATAAAACAACAATAAAAAACGTATAAGATGAAATTAACCCAAAAACAGAACGGGACCCTCAAACCTCCACATACTTATCGTACGCAAGTGCGATAGAATAAGCATAAACCACTAAAACCCCACCTAAGTATACTAAAAGCAACACCACACCAATAAAACTGCCCCCCAAACAAACCAAATAACCACATCCACCCAACACACACAACAACAAACCCACTGCCCCAAGAAACGGAGACGGATGACAGGCAACCCCAACAGTACTAAAAACAACACAAAAGAGCAAAAGAGAAACAAGATACATTATTTTTACTAGGACTATATCCAAGACTAGCAATACGAAAAACTGCCGTTGTATTCAACTATAAAAACCAATGACCCAAAACACATGAAAAACACACCCAGTATTAAAAATTGTTAATAGCACCTTTATTTCCCTACCAGCACCATCAAACATCTCATCATGATGAAACATAGGCTCACTACTAGGTTTGTCCCTCATTGTCCAGTTAGTAACCGGCTTATTCCTAGCCATACATTATACCGCAGACACAACCCTAGCCTTCTCATCAGTAGCCAATATCTGCCGAGACGTCCAATACGGCTGACTCCTCCGAATAATACATGCAAACGGGGCCTCCATATTTTTTATCTGTATCTACCTTCACATCGGTCGAGGAATCTTCTACGGCTCCTATTTTTACAAAGAAACCTGAAACATTGGAGTAGTCCTCTTATTTCTACTTATGGCAACCGCATTTATGGGCTATATTCTTCCATGGGGCCAAATATCATTTTGAGGCGCAACAGTTATTACGAGCCTCCTATCAACAACCCCATACGTTGGTCAAACCCTCGTAGAGTGGCTCTGAGGCGGATTCTCAGTAGACAACCCAACACTGACCCGATTCTTCACACTACATTTTACACTACCCTTCATCCTGGCCGGCACCTCAATACTTCACCTACTTATGTTACACGAAACAGGGTCAAATAACCCCCTAGGGTTAAACTCCAACACAGATAAAATCCCATTCCACCCATACTTTATTTATAAAGACCTCTTTGGGGTCGCTATTACTTTAACAGTATTCTTAATAGTCGTCTTATTTACACCGAACATATTAGGAGACCCAGAAAACTTCATTCCTGCCAACCCCATAACAACCCCAAAACATATTAAACCAGAATGATACTTCCTATTTGCCTATGCAATCCTACGATCTATTCCAAATAAATTCGGAGGAGTACTAGCACTCTTGGCCTCAATTATAGTCCTTCTCCTCATCCCAATACTCCACACCTCAAAACAACAGTCACACACCTTCCGCCCAGCGTCCCAAATACTATTTTGACTCCTAATCTCTAACTTGATTCTCCTAACATGGTTAGGGGGGCTACCAATCGACGAACCATTCTCAACAACAGCTAAAACAGCATCCACCACCTACTTTATCCTACTCCTCATCCTAATACCACTCACTGCAAAAATAGAAAATGGCCTACTAAACTACTGTTACTGTAATGTATATAACATACCGGCCTTGTAAACCGGAAATGGTCTAATGACCCTGTAACTGCTATCAACCACCACCCTGATTCTGCCACTCAAATCATAACCCCCACAACCAGCGATATTACCCACCTAATATCAAATAACAGCTACTACCCACGCATTCTCCATCACACCCTAATTAACCCGATTACAAAATATAAGACAGACTGCTAAAAACCACTATTACTTCCATTTATTTTACGTACCAACCTTATTAAACCTAAAACAGTCTTCAACCACCACCCTGATTCTGCCACTCAAATCATAACCCCCACAACCAGCGATATTACCCACCTAATATCAAATAACAGCTACTACCCACGCATTCTCCATCACACCCTAATTAACCCGATTACAAAATATAAGACAGACTGCTAAAAACCACTATTACTTCCATTTATTTTACGTACCAACCTTATTAAACCTAAAACAGTCTTCAACCACCACCCTGATTCTGCCACTCAAATCATAACCCCCACAACCAGCGATATTACCCACCTAATATCAAATAACAGCTACTACCCACGCATTCTCCATCACACCCTAATTAACCCGATTACAAAATATAAGACAGACTGCTAAAAACCACTATTACTTCCATTTATTTTACGTACCAACCTTATTAAACCTAAAACAGTCTTCAACCACCACCCTGATTCTGCCACTCAAATCATAACCCCCACAACCAGCGATATTACCCACCTAATATCAAATAACAGCTACTACCCACGCATTCTCCATCACACCCTAATTAACCCGATTACAAAATATAAGACAGACTGCTAAAAACCACTATTACTTCCATTTATTTTACGTACCAACCTTATTAAACCTAAAACAGTCTTCAACCACCACCCTGATTCTGCCACTCAAATCATAACCCCCACAACCAGCGATATTACCCACCTAATATCAAATAACAGCTACTACCCACGCATTCTCCATCACACCCTAATTAACCCGATTACAAAATATAAGACAGACTGCTAAAAACCACTATTACTTCCATTTATTTTACGTACCAACCTTATTAAACCTAAAACAGTCTTCAACCACCACCCTGATTCTGCCACTCAAATCATAACCCCCACAACCAGCGATATTACCCACCTAATATCAAATAACAGCTACTACCCACGCATTCTCCATCACACCCTAATTAACCCGATTACAAAATATAAGACAGACTGCTAAAAACCACTATTACTTCCATTTATTTTACGTACCAACCTTATTAAACCTAAAACAGTCTTCAACCACCACCCTGATTCTGCCACTCAAATCATAACCCCCACAACCAGCGATATTACCCACCTAATATCAAATAACAGCTACTACCCACGCATTCTCCATCACACCCTAATTAACCCGATTACAAAATATAAGACAGACTGCTAAAAACCACTATTACTTCCATTTATTTTACGTACCAACCTTATTAAACCTAAAACAGTCTTCAACCACCACCCTGATTCTGCCACTCAAATCATAACCCCCACAACCAGCGATATTACCCACCTAATATCAAATAACAGCTACTACCCACGCATTCTCCATCACACCCTAATTAACCCGATTACAAAATATAAGACAGACTGCTAAAAACCACTATTACTTCCATTTATTTTACGTACCAACCTTATTAAACCTAAAACAGTCTTCAACCACCACCCTGATTCTGCCACTCAAATCATAACCCCCACAACCAGCGATATTACCCACCTAATATCAAATAACAGCTACTACCCACGCATTCTCCATCACACCCTAATTAACCCGATTACAAAATATAAGACAGACTGCTAAAAACCACTATTACTTCCATTTATTTTACGTACCAACCTTATTAAACCTAAAACAGTCTTCAACCACCACCCTGATTCTGCCACTCAAATCATAACCCCCACAACCAGCGATATTACCCACCTAATATCAAATAACAGCTACTACCCACGCATTCTCCATCACACCCTAATTAACCCGATTACAAAATATAAGACAGACTGCTAAAAACCACTATTACTTCCATTTATTTTACGTACCAACCTTATTAAACCTAAAACAGTCTTCAACCACCACCCTGATTCTGCCACTCAAATCATAACCCCCACAACCAGCGATATTACCCACCTAATATCAAATAACAGCTACTACCCACGCATTCTCCATCACACCCTAATTAACCCGATTACAAAATATAAGACAGACTGCTAAAAACCACTATTACTTCCATTTATTTTACGTACCAACCTTATTAAACCTAAAACAGTCTTCAACCACCACCCTGATTCTGCCACTCAAATCATAACCCCCACAACCAGCGATATTACCCACCTAATATCAAATAACAGCTACTACCCACGCATTCTCCATCACACCCTAATTAACCCGATTACAAAATATAAGACAGACTGCTAAAAACCACTATTACTTCCATTTATTTTACGTACCAACCTTATTAAACCTAAAACAGTCTTCAACCACCACCCTGATTCTGCCACTCAAATCATAACCCCCACAACCAGCGATATTACCCACCTAATATCAAATAACAGCTACTACCCACGCATTCTCCATCACACCCTAATTAACCCGATTACAAAATATAAGACAGACTGCTAAAAACCACTATTACTTCCATTTATTTTACGTACCAACCTTATTAAACCTAAAACAGTCTTCAACCACCACCCTGATTCTGCCACTCAAATCATAACCCCCACAACCAGCGATATTACCCACCTAATATCAAATAACAGCTACTACCCACGCATTCTCCATCACACCCTAATTAACCCGATTACAAAATATAAGACAGACTGCTAAAAACCACTATTACTTCCATTTATTTTACGTACCAACCTTATTAAACCTAAAACAGTCTTCAACCACCACCCTGATTCTGCCACTCAAATCATAACCCCCACAACCAGCGATATTACCCACCTAATATCAAATAACAGCTACTACCCACGCATTCTCCATCACACCCTAATTAACCCGATTACAAAATATAAGACAGACTGCTAAAAACCACTATTACTTCCATTTATTTTACGTACCAACCTTATTAAACCTAAAACAGTCTTCAACCGCTATCCTGATTCTGCCACTCAAATCATAACCCCCACAACCAGCGATATTACCCACCTAATATCAAATAACAGCTACATCCACACCCACATGCAAACGCACACAACCTCAACCACACACGCGCACGCACGCATTATTAATATAAATTTTTTTTATTCCAAACCCCCCCTCCCCCCTTAACTGAAAAATTAGCGATTAATGTCGTGCCAAACCCCTAAAACACGACTCACTAATGTAAGATACGGGGACAGTCCCTGCTAGCAGGAAAAATAATTTGACCTTAAATTAAGTTACACATCTCAAACTCAATTTCACAAGAAATAATTTTCTTTTTTCGATCCAGACAAAGCCATATAATTGCAAATTCGCACTAATATGCCGATAAATATTATCTTTTTTTTTCTTTTTTTCTTTCTTTAAAAACCGCTAAAAATACTAGATTTTTTTTGATTTTTTTATAAAAACGATATTAAAACGAAACACCTAAAACTTAAACATCGTAATATTTTATAT